AAAAGGGGTACCTTTTAGGTTGCAATAACAAGGTCCAAGCGACTGTTTACCAAAAACACAGGTCTCCGCTAAGTTGTAAAACAACGTATGGGGGCTGACGCCTGCCCAGTGCCGGAAGGTTAAAGAAGTTGGTTAGTTTATGACGACGCTAATAACTGAAGCCCCGGTGAACGGCGGCCGTAACTATAACGGTCCTAAGGTAGCGAAATTCCTTGTCGGGTAAGTTCCGACCCGCACGAAAGGCGTAACGATTTGGACACTGTCTCAGAGAGAGACTCGGTGAAATAGACTTGTCTGTGAAGATGCGGACTACCTGCACCTGGACAGAAAGACCCTATGAAGCTTTACTGTAACTTGAAATTGGTTTCGGGTTTTATTTGCGCAGCATAGGTGGGAGGCTGGGACGTTAATCTTACGGGATTAATTGAGCCATCAGTGAGATACCACTCTTATAAAACTAGAATTCTAACCTTGTATCGTTAGCCGATCAGGGAACAGTTTCAGGCGGGCAGTTTGACTGGGGCGGTCGCCTCCTAAAAGGTAACGGAGGCGTACAAAGGTTTCCTCAGATCGGTCAGAAATCGATCGAAGAGTGTAAAGGCAAAAGGAAGCTTGACTGTGAGACTTACAAGTCGAACAGAGACGAAAGTCGGTCTTAGTGATCTGGCGATATTGAGTGGAAAAGTCGTCACTCAACGGATAAAAGTTACTCTAGGGATAACAGGCTGATCTCCCCCAAGAGTTCACATCGACGGGGAGGTTTGGCACCTCGATGTCGGCTCATCGCATCCTGGGGCGGTAGTACGTCCCAAGGGTTGGGCTGTTCGCCCATGAAAGCGGTACGTGAGCTGGGTTCAGAACGTCGTGAGACAGTTCGGTCCATATCCGGTGTAGGCGTTAGAGTATTGAGAGGATTCTTCTTTAGTACGAGAGGACCGAGAAGAACATGCCGCTGGTGTACCAGTTATCATACCAATGGTAAACGCTGGGTAGCCACGCATGGAAAGGATAACCGCTGAAAGCATCTAAGTGGGAAGCCCACCTCAAGATGAGTACTCTCATTGTGAAAACAAGTAAGATCACGGCAAGACTAGCCGTTTAAATAGGCATCAAGTAGAAGTGTAGTAATATATTAAGCTGAGATGTACTAATAGATCGAGGACTTGAACTATTTTTTAGCTTTAAAATATTGTCTTGGTGTTTAAAGGATAGTGGAACCACATTGATCCATTTCGAACTCAATGGTGAAACGCTATAACAGCTACGATACTTAAGGAGGAGTCCTTTGGGAAAATAGCTTATGCCAGGACTTTTTAATCTCTTCTGAAAATCAAGACATAGAAACTATTTGATAGTCTCAAGAAATTTGAAAAACTATTAATTGGTTTTATAATTTCTATCTAATGGAATATGCCATTATAGAAGCTAGTGGTCGCCAGTTTTGGGTAGAGCCAAATAAATTTATTGAATTGAATCGTCTGCCTCTTAGACTAATAAGTCTATTATAGTTTTATGTGTAAAACCTTCTATTATTATTATTATTATTAAAAGAATCATTGCTCCACGCCCATTTAAAATTTCATTTTCTAGATAAAATCCCCATCTAAATTTATGTTTAGTTGAATTTTTATAGTTATAGTTATTATTCATAAAATCTTATTTTATTATGTTTAAAAAATCTGCTATAATAGTATATATATATATACTATATAATAGTATATAATTTAATTATATCTAAATGCCAAGTTTTTATAAAATTTTTAAGTTTTATCTAAACTTAATTAAGACTAATAATATATTATTAGTTTTAATCAGAAGAATAAAACTAAATAGATAATTACTATTTTAAATAAACTGATATCAAAAAAATATGGAAAACATTTTCAAATTAGCTTTGGAAACTGGAAGATTTGAATCGCCTCAAGATTTTAATCCTTTAGATTTTGAAATACGCGATATTATGAATTTCATTATCTATTTTATAAAAGTTTTTCTTAGACAATACTATTGGGTTTTAACATTAAGGTTATCCATACAGTGGTTTCCAAATATTAATCCTTATATTCATCCAATCTATACGTTAATATTTTCTACAGAATTTTTTTTGAAACAATTTAAAAATTTATTACCAATTATATTAGGAATGGATATGTCTGCTATGTGCGCATTTCTCTGTTTAGAGTGGATAATAAGAACTTTAGATTCTATTAACTTTACATAAACGAACTCATAAAATTAAAAATAAATAAGATGTTGAAAATAAGATTTAAACGTTCTGGTCGTAAAAAACAGCCTTTTTATAAAATTGTAGTAATGGACGTTAGAACGAAACGTGACGGAAAAGCTTTAGAGGAATTAGGCTTTTATAACCCAATTACAAAAACTTTAAATATCAATTGTGAGCGAACAATCATTCGATTAAAAAATGGAGTTCAACCAACGGAAGTTGTAAAAAATTTATTACGTAAATCCTCTATATTTTAAATATACTTCTTTCAGTAATGAGTTTTTATAAAAATTCACAACAACATTATAGATATGTCTTTAAAATTATTTGGAGTAAAAATTATCTTGGATTAGCTGTTGATAAAAAGCTACAAAGCAATCAAACTTTGCCGTTGACAACGTTCTTTTTTTGGCCTAGAGAAAACGGTTGGCAGTTATTGAAGGAAGAATTATCGTGCAAACCCTGGATATCAAAGGAAGACTCTATTGATATCTTAAATGGTTATAATGAAATTATAAATTATTGGATACAAAACGTTAATAAAATGGAAGGAATTAAAAAATTAGTCGTAGACAGTTCAAAATTAAATTTCGAGTTGTTAGCAAAAGTTTAACGAAAAATCTTATATTCATAGATATTCTTAAAATACTATAAAAATTAGAAATAACAATTTATTATTAAAGTAGGGGAATATCTATATCTATATCTAATTACAAAACTGGGGTAGGAGGATTCGAACCTACGAATGGCGGAGTCAAAGTCCACTGCCTTACCGCTTGGCTATACCCCAAAAGTTATTCCTTATTGGTACGAATAATTCTTATATCAATTGAGAAAAAAGTAGTTAATTCTTGAGCTAGGAGAGATTCGAACTCCCGACACCGTGGTTCGTAGCCACGCGCTCTAGTCCACTGAGCTACAAGCCCTATATAACTTTGAAACATAATTATACTATTTAATCGAACAAGAAGCAATTTATATTTAATTGTTGTACTTAAAAGAAACCAAACCTAAATTTTAAGGTTATTAGAACTTTTATCTAAAATATTAGTAAAATACTTAAGTTAATTCAAATGGTACGTTACCGAGGACCACGATTAAAAATAATTAAAAAACTAGGGCAATTACCAGGTTTAACAAGAAAAATAATAATAAAAAAGAAAAATAAACAACAAAAAGGAAATACTGAGGAAAAGAAGTCCAAATCATCTGCATATAAAATTAGATTAAATGAAAAACAAAAATTACGTTATAATTATGGAATAACTGAATCGCAATTATTAACTTATGTGAAAGAAGCTAGACGAAGAAAAGGTCTAACGGGTTTTCTATTAATGCAACTTTTAGAAATGCGGCTGGATAATATAATTTTTCGCTTAGGATTAGTTCCAACAATACCCGCAGGAAGGCAATTTGTAAGTCACGGGCATGTATTAGTAAATAGAAAAAAAGTAAATATACCTAGTTTTCAATGTCGACCTAACGATATTATTAGTTTTTCGTCAAAGTCTAAAATCACTAATTTATTAAAGACAAATTTAAGTCAAATAAATCATATAACTGATAATGTTTCAACTAGTCATTTAAAATTTGATGAGCAATCTTTAACTGCTACAATTAATAGGCTGGTAACTCAGAAGGATCTGTCATTTAAAATCAATGATATGTTAGTAATTGAGTATTATTCAAGATTAGCTTAACTTATATAAAATTTATTCCAGATTCCATCTAACTTCACATCTATTTTCTTCATATTTCAAAGTTCGTAATACTGATAACATATGTTCTTCTTGACGAGGAGTTAGACATTTTTTTTCTAGCAGTACTTCTGTATAATGATCTTTTATTTTTACATATTCTGTTTGTGCTTTTACAAGATGGATTAAATTTCCTACAGCATCAGGTATTATTTTTGTTTCTTGTAAAAGACACGAGCTTTCTTTTTTCTTTTCTTCTTCTTTATTTATTATAAAACCTTCTTTTGTCGTTGAAAGTTGACGTGTTAAAAACATTTCAGTGTTACCTTTGGACGGGTCTACCATAGGATAACAATTTTCTTTTTCTAAAACATTACATTCAAGTAAACTAGTACTTGTATAAGATAATGCTTCTTTCAATGTCTTACTAATTTGCGATCGACGTTCGCTATATAGACTTTTAATACCATAAGCACTTGCTAATAAATTAAATTTTGGTTCTCCTTCTATCATACTTGAATGAGAATAACGCTGTTCGTAAAAAGTCTCTTGCCATTGCCTTACCATACCTTGCCAATGATTATTAATAATAATCATTTTAATCGGTAAATTATATTTCGAAAGAGTCCCTAATTCTTGTAAATTCATTTGAAAACTTGAATCACCAGTGATACAAATAACCTTTTTTTTATTCTGTGCTACCGCTGCTCCTATTGCAGCAGGTAAACCAAATCCCATCGTCCCTAAACCAGCACTAGAAAGCCAATTACGAGGTTTACATTTTAAATATTGTGCGGCCCACATTTGATGTTGACCAACATCAGTCGTAATTATTGCATTAGGCTCAAGAGCAGTTACTTTTTTAATAACCTCTTGAGGTAACAAAGTATCACCTGATGGAAGTGCTTTTAATGGAAATTCTTCTTTCCATTCATCAGTCTGTGAATACCATTTTTTAAATACTTTCCGAAGAGGTTTTTTGTACCATTTGTATTCTGGTCGTTTCATTATTAATAAAAATTCCGATAAAATAACCTTAATATCGCCAATAATACCAAGTCCAATAGTTTTATTTTTTCCAATTTCTGACTCATCACAATCAATATGAATTATAAATGCTTTACAAGCAAAATCTTGTAATTTTCCAGTAACTCTATCGTCAAATCTTGCACCAACAGCAATAAGTAAATCACAATTTCCAATAGCGAAATTTGCATATGCGGTACCGTGCATACCTAACATTCCCAAACATAATCTATCATTTTCATTAAAAGCACCTTTACCCATTAGAGTAGTAGTAACAGGAATTCTGAAATAATGTGCAAAATGATATAACTCAGCAGTTGCATTAGAGCTTATAACGCCACCTCCAATATACAAAAGAGGTCTTAAGCTACCTGAAAGTCTATGTAAAGCTGTATAAATGGCATCAGTTTGATTGGCAATCTGATATCGCCAACCTAAAACTTTATGAACCGTTATCTCGTCACACGTTTTAAATTTCCGTATTTTTTCTAAACCTATATTTTTTGGTATATCGATTAAAACAGGACCAGGTCGTCCATTTTGAGAAACATAAATTGCCTCTGTGACGATCTTGGATAAAAACCTAGCTTCCGTAATTATATACGAATGTTTAACCATTGATAGCGTTATTCCATAAATGTCAATTTCCTGAAAAGCATCTGTCCCCAAAAATTGAGTTCCCACTTGACCAGTTATTATTATCATAGGAATTGAATCCATATAAGCTGTCGCAATCCCAGTAACTAAATTGGTTGCCCCTGGTCCAGAAGTTGCAAAACATACACCTACTTTTCCACTAGCTCTACTATAACCATCAGCTGCATGAGTAGCAGCTTGTTCATGTCTAACAAGATAATGTTTAATAAGATTTTTATCTTCCCAAAAAAATAGTTCATCATAAATAGGTAATATTGCTCCACCGGGATAACCAAATATTGAAGAAATTTGACTACGTACCAATGTATCGAATAAAGAAAATGCTCCAGTATGAATGTAAAATTCCTTATTATGAATTTCTCGAATATACCTAAAGGGATTGTTAAGTCTATTAATTATTTGGTCATTTAAGTCTCGTGGAGTGTTTTCTCCTTTACATATTTTAGATTTCTTTAATTGTTTCTTATCATACTTTTTTGTTTCTCGTTCTTTTTGTTGTTCTAAATATTGTTTATACCTAACATCATTTGGGGATCTTTTTCTTAGCTTCTCCATTCTAGAGGCTTTTAACCAACGTAATACAATGTCATTCTCATCATCTTCATTAATTCTTCCCATTTTTTTTATTTTTTTTTTCTCTCCGTACTCATCATAACCTTCATAGTTAATGCGGTTATCTAACTTAAATCTATCAAATGTGGCTAATTTAGTTTTTTGAGAAACCTTTTTATAAACGTTCTCTATTCCGCGATTATTATTGTAATTATCAATTCCATAAGTTTTAATATAGTTTTCTTGTTTAACGTCGTAAATTAAATTATTAATTTCAACTACTTTAGAAATAGAACGAGATTTTATCACTTGATTTCCTCGTACAGAAGTATATAGTTGAACTAAATCTTTACTAGTAGGATATTTCATTTGTAGACGATAGATCAAATCATTTATTCTGTCACGTTTGACTTCCCCTTGACACCAACTTAAATTTGAAGCTTGTTCAGTTGACATAAATTAATTACCTTAAGATATAATAACAAATGTAATAAACTATTCTACACTAACCATTTGTTTTAGGATATAGAATAATACAATTATGATGCTAAGAAAAAAAAAAATTACTTTTCTATTAAACTTTTTTAACTGATTAATAAAAGGACTTAATAATATTAAAATTAATCCAAACATTGATGATATAAAAAACCTTGGATAACGTAATAAATTATCCCAAAAAATCATTTCATACTCCTTTTTAATGATAAATTCAAATTTTAGCGAAATTTAGTAAAAGAGTTTATACATCCTAAATTAATACAAATTAATTTAAACTTCTTAATACATTAACTCTATTAAAGTGAAAATCAAAATTAGATAATAATTTATATTATATACTAAAATAATATAAATTTTTCTATTAATTTAGTCAATAAGAAAACCTCACCAATTTACTTTCCTTTTTTTTTATCTTACATAAGTTTTAAAAATTCATTATTATACTTATAGAACTATGACATTACTTATTTTAGGAGGAACAGGCACTTTAGGACGACAAATTGTTCGAAAAGCATTAGAAAATGGTTTTCAAGTTCGTTGTATTGTTAGGAATAAAAGAGCTGCCAATTTTTTGAAGGAATGGGGAGCTGAGTTAGTTTATGGAGATTTAACTTTGCCAGAAACTTTACCTGCTGCTTTTCAAGGTATTACAGCTGTTATCGACGCAGCAACTACAAAAGTCACAGAGGAAAATGATAATAGTAGTATAATAAACGTTGACTGGTACGGAAAACTAATTGTAATAGAATTATCGAAATTAATAAATATAAAACGATTTATCTTTTTATCTATTTTAAATTCAGAAAAGTATCCTTATATTACTCTAATGGAAATGAAGTATAGAGTAGAAAAACTTATTAAAAGTTCGGGTTTAACTTTTACAATTTTTAAATATGCCGGATTTTTCCAATCACTTATCAATCAATATGCATTACCGCTTTTAGAAAAAAAACCTATTTTAGTTACATCAAAATCACCGGCTATTGCTTATATTGATACACAGGACGCTGCTTATTTCTGTATTAAAAGTTTATCGATTAAAGAAGCTCAAAATAAAATATTTGCTACAGGCAGTTCCCGAGCTTGGAAATCTGAAGAAATTATTGGCCTTTGTGAAAAATTTTCAGGGCAAAAAGCAAAAACTTTAATGTTTTCTATATTGTTTTTTAAGATATTTCGTCAAATTACAGGATTTTTTGATTGGAGTCTTCAAATAAGTGAACGATTAGCTTTTATCGAAGTTATAAATGATACACCAAATTTTAAATCCTCAATTCAATATACTTATAACATATTAGAGATTAATCCGAGAGAAATTTTAGAATTAGATTTTTATTTCCAAGAGTATTTTGAAATAATGCTTAAAACATTAGAAGAAATTAAAAAGACAAAAGCTTCTATTATTGCAACTTAATAAAAAAAAGAAAATATGAACCATGCTTTTTTTATCGTAAAAGTTGTTAAACCTCCAATTCATCTAATGTTTAAAGATTATGAAACAATTGAAATAAAAGTAGAATTTCCAGCTAGTCGTCAAAAAAACTCGAAAAATGAAATTATACTTTTACTTTGGGGTGATCATCGAGAGGATTTTTTGAAATATTACAAAGTACAAGATTATTTGTTAATCGAAGGTATCGTTACATCAAATGTGAACAATAAAAAAATAAATGTCACCGTTAAAAAACTTTATCCATTTCTATTAGTCTAATACCAATAGAATTTTTCTCTTGATCTAAATATTAAAAGCTAGCGAAATAGGTCTATACCTATTTTGGTAACTTTTATTTACTATTTTTTTATCCAATCATAACCCTTTTCTTCTAATATATCTGCTATCTTGCTATCTCCAGTCTTAACTATTTTTCCATCATCCATAATATGAATAAAATCAGGTTTTATATATTCTAATAAACGTTTATAATGTGTAATAAGAATTATACTTTTATCTTTTTTCCCTATTAATGTATTAATTGTTTCAGAAATAGATTTTAATGCATCTATATCAAGCCCTGAATCTGTTTCATCAAGAATCCCTACTTTTGAATCTAATAGAGCGAACTGTAAAATTTCATTACGTTTTTTTTCCCCCCCAGAGAACCCTTCGTTAACATTTCTAGATATAAAACGTTCATCTAATTTAACCATTTTTAACTTTTCTTTTACTAGCTCATAAAAAGTTAAGGGGTTGACTTTTGGTAAATCTCTTGATAATTGTTTAGCATTATATATAGCTGCTAAAAACTCTTGATTATCAACCCCTGCAATTTCAATAGGATATTGAAAAGCTAAAAACAAACCTAAATGGGAACGTAGGTCTGGTTCTAAATTAGAAATATCTTTCCCTTCAAACAATATTTCTCCTTTTGTAATGCTGTAAGAGGGATGACCAGCAATTACTTTAGAAAGAGTGCTTTTACCAGAACCATTTACTCCCATTATAGCATGTACTTCTCCTTCAAAAATTGATAAATTAATTCCTTTTAAAATTTTACTATCATCAATATTTGCATGTAAATTTTTAATTTCTAATAATGGTAATTTAGTTTTTTTAATCATCCGACACTTCCTTCTAATTTTATCCGTAATAGGTGTTCAACTTCAGTAGCAAACTCAATTGGCAGTTCATTAAAAACAACTTTGCAAAAGCCCGTAAGTATTAAAGTAACAGCATCCTCAGTATTAATCCCTCGCTGCAAAAGATAAAAAATCTGTTCTTCACCAACTTTTGAAGTAGAAGCTTCATGCTCTATTTTTGAAGTTGAGTTTTGTACTTGTATGTAAGGAAAAGTATTTGCTTGGGCATTTATTCCAAACAAGAGTGAATCACATTGAGAGAAATTTCTACTATTTAAAGCTTTTGTACCAATTTTAACTAGTCCTCTATAACTATTTTTTGAATAACCCCCTGATATACCTTTAGAAATAATTTGACTTGTGGTATTTGCACCTATATGAATCATTTTAGTTCCTGTATCGGCCTGTTGTCGATTAGTTGTTAGAGCTACTGAATAAAATTCTCCTTTCGAGTAAGGACCTATCAATACACAACTTGGATATTTCCAAGTAATAGCAGAACCAGTTTCTACTTGTGTCCAGGAAATTTTTGAGTTTTCTCCTATAGCTAATCCACGTTTAGTCACAAAATTAAAAATACCTCCTATACCATTTTTATCCCCCGCATACCAATTTTGAACTGTCGAATATTTTATTTCTGCATTTTTTAATGCAATTAATTCAACAATAGCTGCATGGAGTTGATTAGTATCATATTGAGGAGCTGTACATCCTTCAAGATAGCTGACATAACTACCTTCTTCTGCAATGATTAGCGTACGTTCAAATTGTCCAGCTTCTCTATTATTAATTCGGAAATATGTTGATAATTCTAAAGGACATCGTAAATTTTTAGGGATATAACAAAAGGACCCATCTGTAAAGACAGTTGAATTTAGAGCAGCAAAAAAATTGTCTCCTGAAGGTATTACTGTACCTAAAAAATATTTTACTAGATGAGGATAATTTATAATAGCTTTTGATATTGAACAAAAAATAACTCCATATTTTTCCAATTCTTCTTTAAATGTGGTCGCAATTGAAACACTATCAAAAACAGCGTCAACAGCAACATTTGCTAAACGTTTTTGTTCGTTAAGAGAAATTCCTAATTTGTCAAATGTCTTTTTTATTTCTGGATTGATCTCATCCAAGTTAGATAACGTTTTTTTTTTCTTTGGTACAGAATAGTAAATAATTTTTTGATAATCTATATCTAAAATATCTAATTTTGCCCAGGTAGGATTTTTCATTTTTCTCCACCTTTTTAATGCCCCCATTCGAAATTTGAACATATAATCAGGTTCATTATTTTTTCTTAAAATATTTCTTACTATTTTTTCATTTAATCCAGGTGGAAGCGTTTCAGTTTCAATATCAGTAAAAAAACCATACTTATATGGTTGATTAACAAATTGTTGTAGATTAGTATTTGTATTATTCATAATAATAATAGTTTACAACTTAGTTATTTTATTTAGATATAATTACTTAAATTTATTAATAAATATATGTTTATTTATTTATTATATTTCTAATATGAATCATAATTTTTTAATTTCATTTTTAATACGATAACACGTCAATAGATAGAATTTTTTTACAAACATTATACATTATAATTAATTATAATGTATAATGTTTGTAAAAAAATTCTATCTATTGACATTTTATCGTATTTAATCTTATATAAATTTCTTGACAAAATAATTCTTTTTTATAATAGAAAAGAATTTAAAACTTCGTTTCAACAAAACGTTGAAAGATAAATCGATTATGCTTTTTATTCATCTTAATAACGCGTGATCTAACAAAACCTAAATCAAGAGCTTGATAAATAGTTTCAGCATAACCATAATTTAACTCTAGTTTCTTTAAAAATAGAGAAATAATTTCCTTTTTAGTCCAAGATCGAGAATCTGTGATTATATCGTAAGATAATTTATTATATTTAAAAGCCAAATAATTTTGGTGAGTGGTATCGTATATGCTAGATTTTAAATAATCAGAATTAACCATTGGAACCTCAATAGTTTGATGTAATTTATGTTCTATATAAGGATAACCTAGTTTGTTTATCACTTTCTTTAAGATCTTAGAATTTGTATATTTTGTTTTAATAGAAGTATAGTGAGACATAATTTTATTAGTTAAAAAAACCTGAAAACTAAAAGATTTAACAATAATTTACTTAACATAATAATACTAAATCTTTAAAATAACGTCAAGAAGCGCAATACTTTAAAGAGTCGTATAATTAGAAAGAAACCTTTTTTTAAGTGAGCTCAGCAGGAATTGAACCTACATTAGGAACTTAGAAGGTTCCGGTCTTTATCCATTAGACGATGAGCCCTTTGAAATACGTAAATAGAGACTGGGTAGTACTGGATTCGAACCAGTGACCCTCTGCTTGTAAGGCAGACGCTCTACCACTGAGCCAACCACCCTTGACTTTATTTGCTTAATAACCATTATAACATATATATATATATAATCTTAATACTAATTGTTAATGGGAGTTAAAATAAATAAAAATTATAATTGACAATGATTTAAATAAAGAGTATATTGCATTGACTAAGTAAAAAATTGGATTTAGGAGTTTTATGAAAGCTGTAATACAATTTATTAAAGGAATTGAAGAAACTACTATTCCAATTATTAATATAACACGTTCACCTGATGGTACTACGGGCACAGCAACGTTTATTTTTGAAGATGCTAGTTTATTTTATGCAGGTATTAGTTCACAAAGGGAAATAACTGGAATGTTTCTTATTGACAACGAGGGTACTTTAAGTACAAGAGATATTAATGCAAAATTTATTCAAGGTAAACCAAAAACTCTTCAAGCCATTTATATTATGAAAAATGCTGAAGCTTGGGATCGTTTTATGAGATTTATGGAGCGTTATTCAGAGCAAAATAATTTAACATTTATTAAAGCTAAAATAAATTCTTAAATGTAGTAATAAAAAAGATATATATATATATATTCTGACAGGAAAATTCATTTTTAGTCTAAAATTAACGAGAAAGAGAAATTATAATAATGTCTATTATTACCTCAAGATTTAATTTTAATAAATTTGGTCTATTATTATCAAAACATAGTTATCAAATAAAAAAAAACGATATATTGGCAGGTATTTTAATAGGGTTAGAACCAAATTATGCCTTAATCGATCTAGGTTTAGAACGAATATGTTTTTTACCCTTAAAAGAGTTTTCTCTCTCTAAAATAACAAATACTGAAGGGTTATTAAATATTAATTTTATTGCTGAATTTTTAATTCTTGATATTAAAAAAAATAAGCGAATAATTGTTTCATTAAAACGGGTAAAATACATTTATTTATGGAATCGATTAAGGCAATTAGATTTTACAAATATGATTATTTATGCGAAAATTGGAAATTCATTGGGAAGAGGAAAGCTAGTAAGCTTTAATGATTTATGTTTTTTTATCCTAAATGCAAATATACCTAAATACTATCGTAGAACAAGCAATCCAAATCTTTTTATACCTTTCAAATTCCTCGAGATTAAAGATTCTTTTCATATTGCTCATATAAGTTCCACATCCGCAGTTTTCAGTAAAGTTAATAAAAATTTAATAGTTGGTTCACTCTATTTAGGAAATATTGTTTCTATTAAAGAGTTTGGCATTTTTATTAATATTTTAGGGGTAAAATGTTTAGCCCATATTTCGGAAATTTGTCAAAATCAAACACTAGATCTTACCTCCTTTTATAGTCGTGGAGATCAATTATTATTCAAAATTATTTCTAAAGATATAGAACGTGGTAAGATTTCGATAACTTTAGAAAATTAACCACCACCAACAATTGTAATAATTTCTATTTTATCGTCTCGTTTTATATATTTTGATCTTAAAGTTAACTTATTATTTATCTTTCCATTATGTTCTAGAATCACCAGTTCCTTTGGATAATTAAGAAACTCTAGAAATTGAAATATTTGAAAAGGTTGAATAGTAAATATTTTATATTGATCATTATTTAAAGCAATTGAAAAAAAAAAAGCTTTTTTTTTAATATGACTCATTTTTCGTTATTATGTATATATGTTATAAAGTATACTATATAATTATAGATGCTTTAATTTTAATAAGGTGGATGTAGCCAAGTGGTTAAGGCAGTGGGTTGTGATTCCGCCATTCGCGGGTTCAAGTCCCGTCATTCACCCTAAAAACTCTAAATTAATCTAAAACGCTGGTGTAGCTCAATTGGTAGAGCAACTGATTTGTAATCAGTAGGTTGAAGGTTCAATTCCTTTCACCAGCTCTTTTGATAATAAAGACAGAAAATTTAACGATTAGTTTACAAATAATATAATATTATTATAAGTATAATTTAAAATTCTAGTAAAATTAGGGGAAAGGCGATATAATTTGGAATAAAATAGAGTATTAAAATTCATATAGTGATTAATTTTAATAATCTACTACAAAACGAATAGATTATTAAAAAAATTAGTATGATGAAATAAGATAAAGTTCAAGATTAAATTTCCGTTACATTAATCAATTGGACGCATTGAAAGTACGGCTTCTGTTTGACGATTTATACCTTTTTCAAAACCTGCAGCAGCAGCTCTAGCACGACCTGAATGCCACCAATGACCAACTAATAAAAAGAAACCTAAGAAAAAATGAGAAGTTGTTAACCAAGAACGAGGAGAAACATAATTTACAGAGTTTATTTCAGTAGCAACACCACCAACCGAATTTAAAGACCCTAAAGGAGCGTGAGTCATATACTCTGCTGCTCGACGTTCTTGCCATGGTTGAATATCATTTCTAATTTTATTAATGTCTAAACCATTTGGACCACGTAAAGGTTCTACCCATGGAGCACGTAAATCCCAAAAACGCATTGTTTCTCCACCGAATATAATCTCACCACTAGGTGATCTCATTAAATATTTTCCTAAACCAGTAGGTCCTTGTGCTGATGCAACATTAGCACCTAATCTTTGATCTCTGACTAAAAAAGTGAAAGCTTGTGCTTGAGAAGCTTCAGGTCCAGTAGGACCAAAAAATTCGCTAGGATAAGCTGTATTATTGTACCAAACGAATATAGAAGCAGTAAGTCCCATAAGAGATAATGCTGCTAAACTATAAGATAAATAGGCTTCCCCTGACCAAACAAAAGCTCTACGTGCCCAAGCAAACGGTTTAGTTACAATATGAAATACACCCCCAAATAAACAAAGGGCACCTACCCATATATGACCGCCCACAAGATCTTCCATGTTATCAATTGAAGCAATCCAACCGTCACCACCGAAAGGTGATTTAAAGACATAACCAAAAATAATAAAAGGATTTATAGTTGGATTATCAATAAATCTAACGTCTCCACCTCCAGGAGCCCAAGTATCATATAATCCATAACTAAATAAGTTACCAGGCATAGCTCGGAAAGCAAATAAAAGAGACCCTAAACCAAGGAAAATTAAATGAATACCTAAAATTGATGTCATTTTATTTTTATCACGCCAGTCATAGCCAAAGAATGGAAAAGATTCCTCAAGTGTATCAGGACCAATTAAGGAATGATAAATTCCACCAAAACCCAGTACCGCAGAAGAAACTAAGTGTACAACTCCAACAACAAAATATGGATATGTATTTATAATTTCCCCCCCAGGCCCTACACCCCATCCCAATGTTGCCAGATGAGGAATTAAAATAAAGCCTTGTTCATATAAAGGTTTCTCTGGAATAAAATGAGAAACTTCAAATAATGTCATAGCCCCTGTCCAAAAAACCATGATACCAGCGTGAGCTACATGTGCACCTAATAACTTACCAGATACATTAATTAGACGGGCATTACCAGACCACCAAGCAAAACCTGTAGATTCAATATCTCTACCAGCTACAATATTAAAGGGCGTTTCCACGTGGTAAAACCTCCTCAGGAAATACAAAGTTTTCATGTGGCTGATCTTGTGCAGCCATCCAAGCGCGAATACCTTCGTTTAATAAAATATTTTTAGTATAGAATGTTTCAAATTCTGGATCTTCTGCAGCGCGGAGCTCCTGTGATACAAAATCATAAGCTCTTAAATTAAGAGCAAGTCCTACGATACCAACAGCACTTGTCCATAATCCTGTTACGGGTACAAATAACATAAAGAAATGTAACCAACGTTTATTTGAGAAGGCTACACCAAAAATTTGTGACCAAAAGCGATTTGCTGTTACCATAGAATATGTCTCTTCCGATTGAGTTGGAGTAAATGCACGAAATGTATTTGCCGCGTCACCATCTTCAAATAACGTATTTTCTACAGTAGCTCCATGAATAGCACATAATAGAGCCCCCCCTAGGATACCGGCTACGCCCATCATATGAAAAGGATTTAAGGTCCAATTATGAAATCCTTGTAAAAATAATAAGAAACGAAATATTCCTGCTACTCCAAAACTTGGAGCAAAAAACCAACTAGCTTGACCTAATGGATATAATAAAAAAACCGAAACAAAGATTGAAATAGGTCCAGAAAAAGCAATTGCATTATATGGACGGATACCTACTAAACGTGCAATTTCAAATTGTCGTAGACAAAATCCAATTAATGCAAATGCTCCATGTAAAGCCACAAAAGTCCATAATCCACCGATTTGACACCATTGTGTGAAATTTCCTTTAGCTTCAGGACCCCATAGAAGTAAAAGGGAATGTCCCATACTATTAGCTGGTGATGAAACCGCTGCGGTTAAAAAATTACACCCTTCTAGATACGAAGTCCCTAACCCATGTGTGTACCATGAAGTAACAAAGGTTGTTCCAGTAAACCAACCACCAAGTGCTAAATAAGCGCAAGGAAATAATAATAAACCTGACCAACCAACAAAAACAAAACGATCTCGTTTTAACCAATCATCTACAAGGTCGAATAAACCACCACGTTCTGATTGTCCAATTGCAATAGACATAAATAGATTATTAATTATGAACTTTAAGCAATAATAAAGTAGATAAAAGAAACAAAATTAGTTCACATCTATCAAGCTTATCTAATCAGCTAATTTATATTATATATTATAAGTTATTTAACTTTTCTAATAGTTAGTAACATAATTTCTTTCTTTAAACCAACAAAATATTAAATTATTATTAATATATTTTATGTTAGGTATATAGAACTTCTCCCCAGGTAGGACTTGAACCTACGACCAATCGGTTAACAGCCGATTGCTCTACCACTGAGCTACTGAGGACTATTTTATTACTATTATATATCTTTTTAATCTTGTTATCTTTTCTTAAGATTTATAGTATTATTAAATTAATTTAGAGGGTTATTAATAATTGAGCAATTTTGCTCATTTCAGAAAATAGGAAAAGTATTTATGTTAAATTTAGAAAAAAAATCAACGATTATATATAATATTTTAATATGTTTTAAATTTTTTTTTAGGATTTCAGACAATACTACTATTAATTAATAAAATAAATTTTAAGAATAAAAAATGACTAAAAAAACTGTTCAAGTTATCTTATCGAAAGATATAGATACTTTAGGAAAAGAAGGAACTATTATTAAAGTTAAACCCGGATATCTTAGAAATTATTTAATTCCTGGAAAACTTGCTAAAGTAGCAACCAATACTTTAATTCACAAATTTGAATTAAAGCAAAAAGATATAAAAATAAAAGAAAAACAATTTCTTAAAAAGTGTGAAGAAAGTAAGGAATTATTAGAAAGTTTTAATAAATTTGTAATTTATAAAAAAATCAAAGAGGATGGAGTATTTTTCGGAAAAATTACAAAAAAACAGATATTAGATTTATTAAACGAGAAAGTTAAGTTAGAAATGGACCTTAATAAAAACCAGTTGGAATTTCCAGAACTTAGACAATTAGGGAAATATACTATTAAAATTAAATTAGCACATAACATTATTGCTAACGTGAATCTAGAAATTTTAGCAGAATAGAATATTGTTAAAATGAACAACTTAAGATCATCTAATTTAAAAATAATATTACCATATAACCTTTTAGCTGAAAGATTAGTTTTAAGTAGCATTTTAACAATGCCTGAAACTATTTTAGTCGTCAGTCAAAAACTACCTATTGAAGCTTTTTACTTAGAGACTCATCAAATTATATATAAGGCTTTCTTAATACTTTATGCTGAAGGAAAAACTATTGATTATATAAATTTAATTACCTGGATTCAAGATAATGGATTTTTATTAAAAATTGGAGGTTCACATGTTATTTTAAAATTACTAAATCAAATATCCAAGATAAATAATTTAGATGAGTATCTAAGCTTAATTTATGAAAAATATTTACGGAGATTATTAATTCAACTTGGTGAAGAAATAATTGAATTAGGTTATTTAACAAATCTTCCTTTAGAAACAATTTTTGCAAAAATTGAACAAAGTTATTTTCGTCTCGCAGAAAATAAATCAACAAAACATTTAATCAGCGTTAAACAAGGTTTACAAGAAATCGCTAAAGAAATTGAGCAAGGCTTAAAAAGTCCACACTTATCTGGATTAAAAACAACTTTTATAGAACTTGATATAATAACTCAGGGGTTTCAAAATTCTGATCTAATTATTATTGCTGGTCGACCCTCAATGGGGAAAACAGCTTTCGCTTTTAATTTAGCAAAAAATATTGCCCAATATCATGATACATCAGTAGTTTTTTTTAGTCTAGAAATGACGAAACAACAATTGCTATATCGATTATTGTCGTCGGAAGTAAAAATAACAAGTACTAGATTAAGAGCATCACGAATTAAAGAGACTGAATGGTTTCAAATCCATAGAGTTATTAATAAATTATCAAGTTTAAGACTCTTTATTGATGATACCCCAGAACTATCAGTTAATGATGTTAAATTAAAAGTAAAAAGTATTAATTTTGAGTCAATAAAAAAAATAAGCTTAGTCGTTATAGACTATTTACAACTTTTAGAAGAAGTAGATCAAAATATAAATAGAGTTCAGGAGTTATCAAAAATTACCCGAGCGCTCAAAAAATTAGCTCGTGATTTAAATATACCAATTATTGTTTTATCTCAACTGAGTAGAAATGTGGAAAGTCGAGTCAACAAAAAACCAATTTTAGCAGATTTAAGAGAGAGTGGATGTATTAATTTTTTCTTTGACAACTTGATTATCAATAAAACAAAAAATTCCCCCATTTATTGCTGGACCGGTAAATTATTGTCTAAACAAAAACTTTTTGATATTAAATTTACTGGACAAAAACCTATTTATAAGCTAAGCACTAATCTTGGTTGGTCAATATTTTTAACTAGTGATCATAAAATTTTAACCGAAAAAGGTTGGAAAAAACTTAACCAAGTAACATCAAATGATTTGATTAGTGTAAAATTATTCTTTTATCTAAGTTCTATAACTTGTTATCATAAATCTTTTATTACATGGGATAAGATAATTAAAATAAATTATCAGAAATTAGGGAATGTCTATGATTTAAGGATTTCAAGTTATTCAAATTATGTAGTAAATCGTATAGTTGTTCATAATTCAATTGAACAAGATGCTGATATTGTTATTATGTTATATCGTGATGATTATTATAATAAGGAAAATTCTGAAAAAAATATAATCGAACTTATTATAGCAAAACATCGAAATGGACCAATAGGTTCAACGAAATTAATTTTTGATCCAAAATTTCTTCGGTTTTTTGATATTTAAATTTATTTTAATATTTCAATTCGAAAAAGTCCTTATAATATTTATTATTATATATTTTCGTTGGTAGCAAAATTAGTTTGACAGAAAAATAAAGATTAAAGCATTATATTAATAATTCCTCTTTAACTTTTCTGAAGAGCGTCTTTAGTTCAGTTGGTAGAACATAGGTCTCCAAAACCTAGTGTCGAGGGTTCAAATCCTTCAAGACGCGTGCTATTGCTATATTATGTAAATAACAAAAACTAGAAATTTTATTTCAACCTAAAAATTTTAAAATTATTCAAATCAAAAAAATATTAATAGATAAATATATATTATTAAATATATGGGAAAAAAAGTAACCAGTATAATAAAACTAGCTCTATCAGCAGGCAAGGCTGTTCCTGCACCCCCTGTAGGTCCAGCTCTTAGCCAACATGGTGTTAATATAGCAGCTTTCTGTAAAGAGTATAATGCAAGAACAGCTGATCAAAGTGGTTTAATTATTCCAGTCGAAATATCAGTTTATGAAGATAGATCTTATACTTTTATATTGAAAACGCCTCCCGCGTCTGTACTACTGATTAAAGCTCTCAACATAAAAAAGGGTGCTGCTGAACCAAATAAACAAATTGTTGGGTCAATAGAAAAAAGTGAAATTGTAAAAATAGCACAAATCAAGTTATCAGATCTAAATACAAAAAATATAGATAGTGCTTTTAAAATTATTGCCGGAACTGCAAAAAATATGGGAATTACAATAAATGATTAATAGAGTTGAAAATTCTTAGAATGGATTTAAAAAAGAATGAAAAAATTAAATAAACGAATAGAAAATAGCAAACAAAAAGTAGAAAAACGTTTATATCATCAAAAGGAAGCTATTAGTCTTGTAAAAGAAACGGCAAATGCTAAATTTGTAGAATCTATTGAAGTTCACGTTGCATTATCAATTGATCCTAAGTACACTGATCAACAATTACGAAGTACTTTAATATTACCTAAAGGGACCGGAAAAACAAAACGTATAGCAGTATTAATATCTTCAGAAGCTATTAAATCGGAATATTTAGAATTAGCTGATATAATTGGTTCTGATGATTTAATAGAAAGAATAACAAGAGGTGAGTTAAACTTTGATATTTTGATCGCTACACCTGATATGATGCCTAAATTAGCTAAATTAGGCCGAATTTTAGGTCCAAAAGGTTTAATGCCTTCACCAAAAGCCGGCACAGTAACTACTGATATAGGGTTGACATTACAGGAGTTTAAAAAAGGTAAAGTAGAATATCGTGCTGATAAAACAGGGATTGTTCATTTACTAATAGGAAAAAGTAATTTTACTGAGTCAGATTTGTTAGAAAATTTAGTTGCTATTTATACTTCGATAGAAAATAATAAGCCAATAGGCGTAAAGGGTCGTTATTTTAAAACTTTTGATATTTCTAGTACAATGGGACCATCAATTCAATTAGATATTTCAACATTAAAATGATAAAATAAATTTAAAATATAGTATAAAATTATGACTGAAAAAATTTTAACTTTAATTGAAGAATTAAAAACATTAACATTATTAGAAGCTACTGAATTAGTTCAATCAATAGAAGAAACATTTAATGTGGATGCATCTACAGTAGGTGGTGGTGTTATGATGATGAGTCCGGGTGAAACATCTAGTGAAGATGATAATAAAGCAATAGAGGAAAAAACAGAATTTGATATTAGTTTAGACGAAGTTCCTAAAGATAAAAAAATTGCTATTTTAAAAGTTGTTCTATCAGTAACAGAATTAGGGTTAAAAGAAGCCAAAGAGGTCGTTGAAAATACACCAAAAGTCATTAAAGAAGGATTGGCAAAACCTGCTGCTGAAGAAGCTAAAAAATCCCTTGAAGAAGCTGGTGCTATTGTGACACTTAAATAGCACCAAATGTATTTTTAAATATAAATTTTTTATTATAAATATTAAAATAAACGCAAAGCTATTAAGTATAATAATTTAAGTTTTATTTTAATATTTAAGCTACTAGATATTGTGATTTGAAAATTCTAGAAAATTTCCTCTTCTACATGAGCTGCAATTTTGCAATCTTTTCGAGGGTAGGCCACACAAGTTAATATATAACCACATTCTATTTTTTCGTCATCTAAAAAAGCTTGTTCTGATTGATCTACTTTTCCTTTTAATAATTTTCCTGCACAAGTTGAACATGCTCCAGCTCGGCAAGAATATGGTAAATTTAAGTCTACCTCTTCGGCTGCATCTAATATATATACATCATCTTCACAATCATAAGTTGTATCAATTTTTTCTTTTGGACATACCATATGTATTTTGAAGGTAGGCATACACTTAAATTTGAAATCAAAACCAGGTAACTATTACAAGTAAAATTTATTTTAAATCAAAATAATAACGTATTATTATATTAATGAGCCATAGTTAATTTGTCAAATTTTTTGGGTTTGTATATATTATATACAGACTCTATAGTAAGAAAGTCAAAAAGATGTTCACTGAATAGGAGTTATACTAAATGGCATTACCTTGGTATCGTGTTCATACTGTAGTTCTTAATGATCCAGGACGGCTAATTGCAGTTCATATAATGCACACAGGATTAGTTGCTGGATGGGCTGGTTCAATGGCATTATATGAATTGTCTGTTTTTGATTTTTCAGATCCGATTTTAAATCCTATGTGGCGTCAAGGTATGTTTGTTATGCCTTTTATGACAAGATTAGGGGTTTCAGATTCCTGGACGGGATGGGATATAGCAGGTGAGAAAACTGAACCTCTTGTAAGTTTATGGTGCTATGAAGGAGTAGCGTATACTCATATAATACTGTCAGGCCTTTGTTTTTTAGCTGCAGTTTGGCATTGGGTATACTGGGATCTTGAATTATTTCGCGATCCAAGAACCGGTGAACCATCCTTAGATTTACCGAAAATTTTTGGTATCCATTTATTCTTATCCGGTTTGTTATGTTTCGGGTTTGGTGCTTTTCATGTAACTGGATTCTTTGGACCAGGTATTTGGGTTTCCGATGCTTATGGATTAACTGGACAGGTTCAACCTGTTGCACCATCATGGGGTCCAAATGGTTTTAATCCTTTTAATCCAGGAGGAATTGCTGCACACCATATAGCAGCAGGTAGTTTTGGTGTTTTAGCAGGTGGTTTCCATTTAACATTACGACCTCCTCAAAGATTATACCGTGCATTAAGAATGGGAAATATTGAAACAGTTCTATCAAGTAGTATTGCAGCTGTTTTCTTTGCAGCTTTTATTACTTCGGGTACTATGTGGTATGGTTCAGCAACCACTCCTATTGAGTTATTTGGACCAACAAGATACCAATGGGATAGTGGATATTTTCAACAAGAGATTGAACGTCGAGTTGAAACATCTTTAAATGAAGGTTTATCAGAAACTGAAGCTTGGTCAAGTCTTCCTGATAAATTGGCATTTTATGATTACATTGGTAATAATCCAGCAAAAGGAGGGTTATTTAGATCTGGTCCTATGAATAAAGGTGACGGGATAGCTGAAGCTTGGTTAGGTCATCCAATTTTTCGAGATCGTGAAGGACGTGAGTTGACTGTGCGTCGTATGCCTGCTTTCTTTGAAACATTCCCTGTCATTTTAATTGATAAAGATGGGATTATTCGTGCAGATATTCCGTTTAGACGTGCTGAATCAAAGTATAGTATTGAACAAGTTGGTGTAAACGTAAGTTTTTATGGTGGTAAACTAAATGGTCAATCATTCAAAGATGCACCAACTGTGAAAAAGTTTGCTCGTAAAGCTCAACTTGGGGAGGTTTTTGAGTTTGATAGAACAAGTCTGGAGTCTGATGGTGTATTTAGAAGTAGTCCACGGGGTTGGTACACATTTGGACATTTAAATTTAGCACTATTCTTTTTCTTAGGTCATTTATGGCATGGGTCCCGTACTATCTTTCGTGATGTATTTACTGGTATTGGATCAGAAGTTACAGAGCAAGTTGAGTTTGGTGCATTCCAAAAATTAGGGGATGAAACAACTCGTAAACAGGGTGTGGTTTAATTTATTTTCTAATTATTAATTAAAAGGAAAAATATGGGTATTGACTTTTCACAACTTTCACAGCCAGCTTTAGTATATTCAACTTTATTAATAGGAACATTAATGGTTCTCTTTTTTGCTGTTTTCTTCCGTGATCCACCTAGAATTATAAAAGAATAAAATACTTTAGATTTATGTTTATTAATAATATTAATAGATATAAGTCTAAAGTATCCAGTACGATTAATTATGATTAATCTTCATGCTCTTCAAAAGGATCTCTTAGCCCTGATCGAAATGATCTATAAGTTGAATAAGTAGTGATTGTTATTAAAAAACTACAAACAAAAATCAACAAAATAACAGATGTTTCCATAAGTTTTACTCTTTTATTGAATTATTATACTGACAAAAATTCTTATTAATTAATTTAACTTAAAAAAAAATTATGGCTTTTAAAACAAAACTAGGTGATATTTTAAGACCTTTAAATTCTGAATATGGCAAGGTAGCACCTGGATGGGCTACGACATTAATTATGGGTATCGCGATGCTATTATTCTTAGTTTTCTTATTGATAATTCTACAAATCTATAATTCATCATTAATTTTAAACGATGTTGATGTAGATTGGCAGAGTTTAGGTAATTAAAGAGGATTTTATTTAATCATAGTTTATTTTTATTATAAATTATGATTAAATAAAATCCTCTTTAATTATAAGTTATACGAAATTATCCAATAAAAAGTTAATTTTTTAACACGTTTAATTTTTAAGATAATGGCTGTAGTTTAGTCTGCTTAGGCAAACCAGTATATTTACTTACAAATTGTTCAAAGTCTTTTCCATCGATCGTTTCAATTTGAGTTAATAATGTTGATAACTGATCTAATAATAGACGGTTTCTCTCTAATATAGTGCAAGCTTTACCAAAACCATCTTCCACAATTTCAATAATTTGTATATCAACTTGATCAGCCACATCAAGAAAACAATCCGGTCTAGTTTGTAAACGTCGCCCAAAAAAAATCGTCGGTTTAGGTAATTCCATCGCCATAGGAGTTAAACTAGACATTCCAAATCTTGTAACCATTTGTCTTGCTAAAGAATTGACTTTAAAAAAGTCATTACTAGCACCACTAGTGATTTCCATTTTTCCAAAAATAACTTTTTCTGCTGCCCGACCACCAAGTGTTCCTATTAATCGAGAAGATAATTGACCACGTGTTAGAAGAGGTTGCTCATCAGGTGTAAACCATGTTAATCCTTGAGCACGTCCTCTTGGGATTAATGTTACTTTTTGAACATCATCATGATTTTTTAATAATGTACCAGCTAAAGCATGTCCTACCTCGTGATAAGCGACTAATCTTTTATTTCGTGAGTCATTTAGTAAAACTCCCTCTAATCCTGCAATGATTCTTTCAATTGCTGTGTAGATTTGTTTAATAGTTATAGTCTCTAAATTAGCTCTAGCAGTTAGAATAGCAGCCTCATTAAGAATATTAGCTAGATCAGCTCCAGAAAAACCTGCTGTACGTTGCGCAATAAATTTAAGTGAAGTTTTTGAATCAATTTTTTTATCTCGACTATGCACTTTTAAAATTTCTATACGCCCATATATATCTGGTAAATAAACAGTAATTTGACGATCAAAACGTCCAGGACGTAATAATGCAGAATCTAAAACATCAGCTCTATTTGTTGCTGCAATTACAATAATTCCACTTGTAGGTTTAAATCCATCCATTTCTGTCAAAATTTGATTTAATGTTTGTTCACGCTCATCATTAGTACCCCCTACTCCTGTCCCCCTTTGTCTACCAATGGCATCAATTTCATCGATAAATAAAATGCAAGGAGAATTACGTTCTGCAGTTTCAAACAAATCACGAACTCGTGAAGCGCCTATACCAACAAACATTTCAACAAATTCTGATCCAGAGATACTAATAAAAGGCACGCCTGCTTCTCCAGCTATTGCTTTTGCTAGTAGAGTTTTCCCTGTACCTGGAGGACCAACTATTATAACACCTTTTGGTGGATTCGCACCAACAGCTGTAAATAGTTGGGGCATCTTTAAAAAAGAAACAAATTCTTCAAATTCTTGTTTTGCTTCATCGATACCAGCAACATCCTTGAATGAAACACCCGTATTAGCATCTAATTGAATTTTTGCCCGAGCTTTGCCCAAATTACCAAAGAAATCGTAATTGCTACCTTCCGAAAAAAATAATTGAAAAACAACAAACAATAAAACTGGGATTAGAAAAATACTTAGAATTGACCATGCTGAATTAAAAGATACAGAAGGGTGCGCAGTGAAATCTATTTGATATTCTCTTAATTTTAATATTAAAGATGAATTTCGGATAGGTACTTTTACACTAACATGTTGTAATTTTGAACTGATTGAATCAATAATATCAAACACAACAATTTCACCATTTTCATACAAGTCTACTTTAATTATGTCACCATTTTCTAGATAACTTAAAAATTTCTCAAAACTGATTATATTACTTGGGTGACTTTCTTTAAAGTTAATCAAATTAGTAATTAGGTCTAGGATAGAATCCCATTTAAAATAAATAAAACCTGAGATAAAGGTAAGCCCAACTAAAATTATATAAAAAATTTTGGGGGTTTCATTCTTCATAAATAATTATGTTAATAATAGTATTACAATATTATTATTAACATAAAGGATATTAAAAAACAAGTTTTTAAGAGTTTTCTGTAAACTTATAAAAATATAAAATATCATATATTGTAGTATTTAATCTTAATAAAATAGAAATAACTAATTATGATAGAGAAGGGGTCAAAAGTCCGTATTTTAAGAAAAGAATCATATTGGTATAATGATATAGGAACTGTAGCTACAATAGAGCAAGGTGGTTCAAATTATCCAATATTAGTAAGATTCATAAAAGTTAACTATAGTGGGACGAATACAGCAAATTTTAAATTAGAAGAATTAGTATTGGCGAAATAGTTGCATTTCAGTTTTAGTTTAAAACTAAAACTGAAATGCAACTATTTCGCTAATACTAATTATTTATAATTAAATAATTTAGTGGAAACACCTGGAAACAGATCAAGTAATAATAGAGTATTAATTATTGCATCAGAATTAGATTCAATATCAATCATTTTTTTATAGCGGCGAATCTCGAATTGTTCACGTGAATCTTTATTAACATGCGGAGATCGCAAAACACAATATGATCTTTTTTTAGTAGGGAAGGATACCGGACCTGAGATATTAGTAATACATTTTTCTTGACTTAATACATTAAGTATTACATCGCAAGAGCGATATAATCTTAAATGATTAAAAGACTGTAAAATAATTCGTACTTTTTCTGTTGACATAAAATTAATATTTAATTAAGAATTTTTGAAACAACACCAGCTCCAATCGTTCTTCCACCTTCTCGAATAGCAAATCTCATTCCTTCTTCAATTGCAATTAAAGAAATTAAACCAGCTGTCATTTTTACACGATCTCCAGGCATTACCATTACTGATTTCGATCCACTATCATCTGTAAAACGTAAAATTTCACCTGTTACATCTGTTGTACGAACATAAAATTGAGGTCTATAGCCTACAAAGAAGGGTGTATGACGTCCACCTTCTTCTTTTGTTAAAACGTATACTTCCGATTCAAATGTGTTATGTGGTGTTATTGTCCCAGGTTTTGATAATACCATACCACGTTCTATTTCCGTCTTTTGTAATCCTCGTAATAAAATCCCAACATTATCTCCAGCGACACCTTCATCTAAAGTTTTTTGGAACATTTCAACACCAGTTACTGTTGTTGATTTGGTATCACCTAAACCTACTAGTTCTACTGTTTCACCTACTTTTATAATTCCGCGATCAATTTTACCAGTTGCTACAGTACCACGGCCAGTAATTGAAAAAACATCTTCAATTGCCATCAAAAATGTTTTTTCAGTATCCCTTATTGGAGTTGGTATATAATTATCAACTTCTTCCATTAAATTATAAATTTTATCGACCCACTTATTATCTCCTTTTTTTATTGTGGGTTCAGCATTAATAGCTTCTAAAGCTTGTAAGGCAGAACCGGTAACAATAGGAATATCATCTCCAGGAAACTCATAATTAGATAATAATTCTCTAACTTCTAATTCTACTAACTCTATTAATTCCAGATCATCAACTTGATCTTCTTTATTTAGAAATACTACAATATGTGGAACACCAACTTGTTTTGATAATAAGAGGTGTTCACGCGTTTGAGGCATAGGACCGTCGGCTGCTGAAACAACTAATATAGCACCATCCATTTGTGCTGCACCAGTAATCATGTTTTTAACATAATCAGCATGACCAGGACAATCAACATGAGCGTAATGGCGAGTTTCTGTTTCATATTCAACATGAGCCGTATTAATAGTGATTCCACGCGCGCGTTCTTCGGGCGCCGCATCAATATCTTCATATTTTTTAGCATTTGCACTACCAGACAAGGATAAAACAGCAGTAATTGCTGCCGTTAATGTAGTTTTACCATGATCGACGTGTCCAATGGTTCCAATGTTAATGTGTGGTTTTGTTCGATCAAATTTTTCCCGAGCCATAAGTCTATCCTCCTTATTTCTTATATACATATAGATATATATATTTTTACTTTTGGCGTTTAATTGTTATTACGAGCGAAAATGTGCAAAAGCCTTATTTGATCTTGCCATTCGATGAGTTTCATGCCTTTTACGAATTGCATTACCATAACCTTTTGAAGCGTCTATGATTTCATTGGCTAATTTTATAGCAATTGTTTTTCCTGATCTTGCTTTAGCAAATTGAAGAATCCAGCCTAAACCTAGATTAATTCCTCTAAATTTTTTTACCTCGATAGGTACCTGATAAGTCGAGCCACCTATGCGTTTAGCTTTTATTTTCACTGTAGGGCTGACATTTTTTATGGCTATTTCAAAGATTTTTAACGGTTGAGTATCGGTCTTTTGTTTTATAATATCAAAAGCTTCATAAAGAATTTTCTCTGCTATTGTTTTTTTTCCATTTTTCAAAATTTTCGATATCATTAAACTAACTAAAAAACTATTATAAACAGGATCTTCATTAGGAAATTTCCGTTTTTTATTTGTGCGACGAGACATAAATTATTCTAATAAATTTTATTTTATTGGCTTTTTCATACCATATTTTGACCGCCCTTGCCGTCTATCCTTTACCCCAGTTGTATCAAGCGTTCCTCTAATAATATGATACCTTACACCAGGTAAATCTTTAACTCTTCCTCCCCGAAGTAGAACTACCGAATGTTCTTGTAAATTATGGCCAATTCCTGGTATATAAGCTGTCACTTCAAATCCAGAAGTTAATCTAACTCGCGCTACTTTTCTTATTGCAGAATTAGGTTTTTTGGGTGTTATTGTATGTACTCTTGTACAGACTCCTCGACGTTGAGGACAACTTTTTAATGCTGGTGATTTTGTCCTAGGTTGAATTTTTCTACGTTTTAATCTAATTAATTGTTGTATAGTAGGCATATATTAAAGTTTTTTTATAGTCAATTAAAATTTATTGCTTATTATTAATATTACCATTATCTTCAATTTTGTATTTCTTTAAAAATCTTTCAACACGACCCTCTGTATCAATTATTCGTTGTGAACCCGTGTAGAAAGGATGGTTTCCAGACCAAATATCAACATGTAATTCAGGTTTTGTAGATCCTACAATCATAATTAATTGGCCATCATAATAGACTTTTGTATTCTCAAACCATTCTGGATGTAATTTTTTTTTTACCATAGTAATATACTATATAAATATATGTTAATATAAATATATATTAACTAACGTTTTGAATATTGTGAAGCTTTTCTCGCTTTTTTTAAACCATATTTTCGACGTTCCTTAATTCGTGCATCCCTTTTTAAAAAACCATTAAATTTTAAAGTGGGTCGAAAATTAAGTTCATTAAGTTTGCAGAGGGCCCTTGTTACTCCTAATTTTATTGAATCAGCTTGTCCTGTTAATCCTCCACCTTTCACATTTGCTATAATTTTATACTTTTTCTCCAGTTTTACTATTTTCAAAGGTAAACTTATTTTTTTTAAATAAGTAAAATTTTGCTGGAAATATTGTTCGGCTTTGTAACCATTAACTTCACAGAGTATTTCAGAAGTCGATTCTAAAAATGGAACTAAATAAACAATTGCTATTGATTCTTTTCGTCTTCCAATTCCATAGATATGGATATTATCAATTTCTTTACTTTTCATAAACTGTAAATTTTAGTTATAATAATTTTATTAGTTGTGGCTTTTGTGAAACATGTGGATGTTTTGATCCTTTGTATACCCTTAAATTTTTAAAAAATTTTCTTCCTAAACGATTCTTGGGAAGCATACCTTTAATAGCTTTTTCAAGAATACGTTCTGGAATGCGCATTTGTAAATCCTCAAAAGTTTCAATAGTTTTTCCACCTGGTCTACCTGAATGACGAAAATATAATTTCTGTGTCCTTTTCTTTCCGCTTACAAATATTTTCTCTGCGTTTATGATTATAATAGAATCTCCGAGGTTTTGTGTAGGAGTAAAAATAACTTTTTTTTTGCCTCGTAATAAAATTGATATTTCTGTGGCTAACCGACCTAAGCATTTATTTTTAGCATCAATTATATACCATTGCTTTTTTAAATTCTGTTTTGATGGAATAAACGTATCTTTCATAATAATATTTAATTATTTTTATAAATAAATAATAATTTATTGAATTATTCATTCTTAGACAATTGATAGACCTTATTTAACTTCTCTTTTATTTCCTCTACTGATTTAATACCTAAACCTGGAATACCTAGTAAGTCTGATAACGGATATTGAATTAAATCTTGGGTAAAATTTATATTAACTTTCTTTAATGCTTTAATTATTCGGGTTGATAACCCTAAGGAGTATAAGGAATTATTTTCTAATTTATTTGTATTTTTTATAGTTTCATTAATATGATCTAAACTCATATTATTTTTAATTGATGAATATTTAACTATTCCGTTATCTTTATAGTTATAATTAGATTCCTCAGTTGATATTTGAGAATTTGTTAGATTTTGTTTATCAATTTTTCTTTTTTGATAACTCTCAAAACACGGAAATTCCATTATTTTAATTGTAGATAACATATAACCTATTACTGTTCTTGCTTGTAATAGCGCTTGATGAGGTAGTAAGGTACCATTAGTATAAATTTCTAGATGTAGTTCTTCATTATTTTTTTCGATATAATGCGGTAGGGATTTAAGATACCAGTTTACTTTTGAAATTGGAGCAAAACTTGAATCAATTGGAATAAAATCTGAAGTTCCTTCTAGTTTTTGGTCTTTAGCTAACACATATGATTTTCCAGCCTCTATTTTTATTTCTAATTCAATCAATGATTTATCGGAAATTGTTAATAAATGATTACTTGAATTCAATATTTTAATATTATTAGGTAATTCTAATGATGCTGCTGTAATAATAGCAGGTCCATAAGCCTTTAACCGACCATAACAAGTAGGGTCCATTATATTATAATTTAAGATTACAAGTTCTTTCAAATTTAATATAATTTCGAAAAGATCTTCACGAACACCCTCTAAAGAAGCAAATTCACTCTTTATACCAGCGATTCGAACACCTACAATTCTAAAACCATATAAATTTGATAATAGAGTTCTTCTTAAAACATTACCTAATGTAGTCCCTTCACTTTTTTCCAATGCCGTAAAAACAAAATGACCATAAAATTCATTCGGGTTTAATAAATCAAGATCAACACATTTACATTTACTATTTATTTCCATTGGTGATTTCCGATTAATTAAATAAGTTTTTTGAAAATCCTCCTTTTTACCTATTACGATTAGACTTTAAACTTATCTAATTTAAAATAAGAAATTGTAGAAAGAAAATTTTTTTAAACTCTTCTACGCTTGGGTGGACGACAACCATTATAGGGAATAGACGTATTATCTTTAATAGAAACAATTTTAATTCCTTTTTGATAAACAGCACGAATAGCAGCTTCTCGTCCGGGTCCTGAACCTTTTATACTAATTTCTAATCTTTTAAGTCCATACTCGTCTTTTGCTATTAAAGCAGCTTTTTCAGCAGCTTTTTGAGAAGCAAATGGAGTACTTTTGCGAGATCCTTTAAAATTAACAGTTCCGGCGGAGGCCCAAGACAAAGTATTCCCATCTAAATCACTAACAGTGACGATTGTATTGTTAAATGTAGCATGAACGTGCATTGCTCCAGTAACAATAGTTCGCTTTATTTTTTTTTTCATTTTTTCTTTCCCTATTGAAGAATAAATTTTTAAGGTAGATGTTATTTTTTCTTACCTGCTACGGTTTTCTTACCCCCACGTCGAGTTCGAGCATTAGTTCTTGTTCTTTGTCCTCTTACGGGCAAACCTGCTCTATGACGACGACCTTTGATAGATCCGTTTTCCATTAGGCGTTTTATATTTAAATTTGTTAATCTTAATAGGTCGCCTTCAAGCTGATAATTTTTTTCTAAAACCTTTCTTAAACTACTTATTTCTTCATCAGATAAATCTTTGACTCGAATACCCTTTTTCTCAGCATTATGTAATCCAGCAATTTCTAAAATTTCTTTTGATCTTGATAATCCAATTCCATAAATTGTTGTTAAGGCATATTTAATTTTTTTATTATTCGCTAAATCTCGTCCTAAAAGTCTAACCATATATAATCTCCAATTTTTTTTATCGCTTTAACCTTGTCGTTGCTTATGTTTAAGATTAACGCAAATTACTTGAACTCTACCATGACGACGGATGATCCTACAATTTTCACACATTTTTTTTACTGATGGTCTAACTTTCATATTTTTTTATTGTTTATATTTCTATATGTTTGTAAATTATTTAGCTATCAATTTAAAATATATCTTCTCTATTTAACAAATTTTGAACTTTTCTAAAAGTATCAACTAAAACATTAACTAAAATAAGTTGAGAAGTTAATCCAAATCCCTTTAAATTTAAATTATTTATTGGTAATAAGTATTCTAAACCATTAAGCAAAAGAAGAATAATAATAAGAAAAATAGCATTAATAATTGTTAATCTTTTAATAGTTAGAGAGAGATAACTCTGTGTATTTATTCCTGGTGTAATTCCTTTTATTGTAACAGAATTTTTCCGAAATTGTTCTGTTATATCTTTAGGATCTAAAAGTACTGCGGAATAAAACGAAGTGAAAAAAAAAACCGAAATACCATATAGCAACCAATAAAAAAATTTTCCAATTAAGAATATTCTATTTGTGGAAAAAAGAGTGAGATTTGAAAAAAAGTCAATATTAATAAATTGACCAAATAAGAACTTAGTAATAGAAGTTAAAATAACCATAACCGAAGAAGTGAAAACTAAAGGCATTACTCCAGCCTGATTAACTCGAAGTGGTAAATTACTGTTATTCCATAGTGAAAATTTATTAACATTTCGTAATAATTGACTCGCTGAGACTAATGGAACTTTCACTACAGCCTCATTTATATAAATGCAACCAACTGTTGTCAATAAAAATATACTACTAACAAAAACCCCAATAAAGATACTCTTATTGGAAAGGTTTAACGCGATAGTTCGAAGTTGATCAGGAAAATTTGAAACAATATTAAAACAAATTAATATTGAAGATCCATTACCTATACCATATTTTGTAATTAATTCACTAAACCATAATATAATCATCGTACCTGTTATTAATGATAAACTTATTTGTATCAAGACTAAGATATTCCAATTGAAAATTAAAGATCGAAAACTATATGTTGTAATTATACCTTCAATAATAGCAAAAAAGAAAGTCAAATATCTTGTATAATCTATAAGTTTACGTCGACCGTATTCACCCTCATTTTTTTGTAACTTTAACAGAGTTGGATTAATAGTAGTTAAAAGTTGAATGAAGATTGAAGCATTAATATTAGGTAAAATACCAAGGCTTAAAATACTAAAAGAAGCATTCCCTCCTCCAGAAAAGTTATTCAAAATAGTAGCAATAGCTGTTGTTGAATTATTTGATCCTACCAAAGGGGAAAAAGTATTAATATCTATATAGGGTAGAGGTATAAAGCTGCCAATTCGAACTAATGTAAGTAAACTAATAGTTAAAAAAAAACGTTGCCGAAAAGAGGGGTTATTTTTTCGTAATTGCAAGTTCATAAGAAAAATTATCCTAGTTTTTAATATTAATTGATCCTGTTTTATGGAGAATAATAATATGACTAATTAGGATATTATTTTCCTATAATTTGCTCAAAAGATATTTGTCTTTTTTGAATAACTTGCTCAATTGTAGTTAAATCTTTTAATGCCATAAGTGTAGCTCGTGCATTATTTAAGGGATTATTTGAACCAAGTTGTTTTGATAAGATATTTTTAATTCCAGCAAGTTCTAGAACAATTCTTACAGAACCTCCTGCAATAACACCTGTTCCTTGAACAGCTGGTCGTATAAAAATTTTTGAACCACCAGCAACTCCGATCATAGAATGGGGAATTGTTTTACCTTCGGCTATTGGAATATTTATTATATTTTTCTTTGCATCCGTTTCGGCTTTTTTTACTGCTGTACTTACTTCTTTGGCTTTCCCGACTCCAACTCCAACTTTTTGTTCCATATCACCAATGACAACTGTTGCTCGAAAACTTATTTTTTTACCACCTTTAACAACTTTAGAAACCCGAGAAACTTTGACTACTCGCTGTTCCCAAACAATTTTTTCATTTTCAGTATTCATAAATATTCGAAAACTATATATCTATTAAAATTTTAGACCCATTAATCTAACTCCTTCCGCTACTTCTTTTATACGACCATGATAAGGTTTTTTTCCTCTATCAAAAATGATTTGGGTAATTTGCTCGTTTAACAGTTTTGTACCAATGATTTCTCCTACAAGTCGTGAAGCTATTTTATTTGAAGTATTTAAACATCTTGATCTTACGTCTAGATCTAAAGTTGAGCAACTTATTATTGTTCTCGAAGATGAATCATCAATAATTTGAGCATAAATATGCTTATTTGATCGATGAATAGATAACCTTGGTTTAAAATTATTACCTTTAATTTTTTTCTTTCCTCGTTTTCCCATAATTTCTTATTTACCAGATTTTCCTATTTTACGTTTAATAATTTCGTTTTTATATAATATTCCTTTGCCTTTATAAGGTTCAGGAGGACGTTTACTTCGAATTGTCGCTCCCAATTGACCGACAAGTTCCTTATCGAATCCCGTAATAATTATTACTATATTTTTCTCTATTTTAATATCAATCCCTACGGGTATTGGTATTAAAATTGGATGGCTATAACCTAAATTTAAAATCAAATTTGTATCGCTTACTTGAGCTCTATAACCAACTCCTTGAAGGAGTAATGTACGGGTAAATTTTTGTGAAACTCCAATAACCATATTATTGATTAGAGTTCGTGTTAGGCCATAAAGCTGATTTGCTATTTTCGTATTATTTGCTTTAGTAATTGTTATGAGATTTTGATTCATTTCAACTAAAATTGAATCGGAGATTTTTCTAAAAAGTTTTCCATGTGGGCCGGAAATATGGATCATTTGTTTATTGATCTCTACTTGTACATTTGAGGGTACCTTTATTGGTAATTTACCTATTCTTGACATATAAATTTAAATATTTATTACCAGATATAACAAATAACTTCACCGCCGATGCCTAATTTTTTTGCTTTATGATTAGTGATAATACCTTTAGACGTTGATAATATTGCTATACCTAGATTATTTAAAATATTCGGTAAGTTACTTTTATTGACATAAACTCTTAAACCTGGCTTACTTATTCTCTTAATTCCTGTTATAATTGGTTCTCTCTTCTGATTATGATACTTTAAGCAAAGTAGTAAATATTTTTTATTATCTATTTCAATTTCTTCAAAACTAGATATGTAACCTTCTTCTTTTAGAATTTTTGTAAGTGAAAAAATAATTTTAGTTTTTATAACACGAACAATTTGGTGACGAACTAAATTTGCATTTCTAATACGAGTTAACATATCTGCAATCCTATCTGTAGTCATTTTAATTTAATTCTCCTTTTTACTCACTTAACGGGAAACCAAATTCTTTTAAAAGAGCAACACCTTCACTTTTCGTTTTTGCTGTGGTTACAATTGATATATTTAGACCTCGTATTTGATCAATATTCTCATAATTAATTTCTGGAAATACTAACTGTTCTTTTAATCCAAAATTATAATTACCATTACGATCAAAACCTTTAAGGCTTAGTCCTCTAAAATCTCTAATTCTTGGTAAAACAAGATGAATTAACTTTTCTAAAAATGCATACATTTTTTTATTTCTAAGCGTCACAGTAACCCCTAAAATCATTTCTTCTCGAACTTTAAAACCTGCTATCGAGTTTTTTGCCTTAGTTATAATTGGATGTTGTCCTGTAATTATGCGTATCTCTTCAATGGATTTTTGTAGTATTTTATTGTTTTGACCGTCTCCTCCTAAACCTCGATTTATTTGGATCTTAACTAATTTGGGAACTTGATGATTATTCCTATAGTTAAACTGTTTAATTAAATTGTGGAATATTAGATCCTTATACAAAAATTTCAAATTTTTCGTTTTAACCCCATTATTATTTATCATAGAATATTATTCCTTATAAGATGATACATTTGAACTGTCAATTGGAAATTCTATTCGTTTAATTTCTCCGTCTTCCCCAGGCCTGTTAGATTTAATATGTTTAGTTCTAATATTAATACCTTGAATAATAAGTTTATTTTTTGAGCAAACTATTTTTTTCACCAACCCTACTTTACCTTTTTCTTGACCAGAAATTACTTTTACTGTCTCCCCAATTTTTATATGTAATTTTTTTTTTAATTTAGTTTTTTTCATCTAAATAACCTCAGGTGCTAATGAAACGATTTTGGTAAAATCTTTATCACGAATTTCTCTTGCTATCGGACCAAAAATTCTCGTACCTTTTGGATTTTTATCAGTATTTATGATAACTGCAGCATTATCATCAAAACTAATACTAGTACCATCTCGACGCGAAACCGATTTTTTAGTACGAATAACAACAGCTTTAACAATATCTGATCTTTTAGTTAGCATATTTGGAGTAGCTTCTTTTACAACTCCAACTATAATGTCCCCAATTGTAGCATATTTTCTACGACCACCAAGTACACGAATGCACATAATTTTTTTCGCCCCTGTATTATCTGCCACTGTTAAGTATGTTTGAGGTTGTATCATATCATATTATATAAATTGTGTTAATTAACTAATAAGAACTGCTTTATTTAATATTTTTTTGACTATCCAACGTTTTCTTTTACTTAGTGGACGACTTTCCTCTACTATTACTTCATCGCCAATATTACAGTTATTTTCTTCATCATGTGCCAAATAACGTTTTGTTCTTACTACAATTTTCGAATAAAACTGATGTTTATAACGATATTCAACAGCTACAACGACACTTTTTTGCATCCTATCACTTATTACAATACCAAGTCTTTGTAATTTAACCATAAATATTTATCATTTAGTAAAAATTTTAATTACTTTGATGTTTCATTAATAATTGTGCAAGACGATGTTTTTGATGTTTGAATTGATGAGATTTAAAAGATTGTTTGTTAGCGCGAGAAAAACGTAATTTAAATAATTCTTTTTTAATATTTAATATCTCATTTTCTAACTCATTTTTGTTTAGATTTTGAATTTCATCCATTTTTGGTAAACTCATATATTTATTTTATTCGACTAAGAAATTTTGTTTTAATAGGTAATTTATAAGACGCTATTTGCAGAGCATCCTTAGCAAGTTTTAAGGGAACACCACTTAATTCAAATAAAATAGTACCAGGTTTAATCACCGCTACCCAATAATCAACGGCACCTTTACCTGATCCCATTCTCGATTCAGCTGCTCTAGCAGTTATAGGTTTATCCGGGAAAATAGTTATCCATAATTTGCCCCCTCGTTTCGTATATCTTGTAATCGTTCGTCTTGTAGCCTCAATCTGTCGAGAAGTTAACCAAGTAGGTTCTAATGCTTGAATAGCATAATCACCAAAAGTAATAGTACTTCTATTGAAAACTTTTCCCTTTAGTTTACCTCGATGTTGTTTCCTAAACTTTGTTCTTTTTGGACTAAGCATTTTTCTTTACTTTTAAATAAAATTCTTTGTTAAAACTTCCTTTTTAAAAAGCCATAATTTGATTCCTAAAATTCCATAAGTAGTCTGAGCTGTTTTATATGAATAATCTATATCAGCACGCAAAGTTTGAAGAGGAACCCTTCCTTCTCTGACCCATTCTATTCGAGCGATTTCTGCCCCATTTAACCGTCCAGCGATTTGTATTTTAATCCCTTTTAATCCTTCTTCTGTTCTATAACGCTGAAGTATTTCTCGAACGCATTTTCTATAAACAACCCGTTCCTCCAGTTTTTTTACCAAAATATCAACCAATATACCAGCTTCTTGATATGGTTGTTCTATTTCAACAATATTAATTAAAACTTTTCTATCTAATATTAATAATTGAAGTTTTTCATCCAGTTTTTTCAAAAGGGATCCGGATTTTCCTATAATACGTCCTGGAACTACCGACTGGATTTCAACATAAACCTTCTTTTTTATTTCATCATTTCTAATTATAATTTTAGTAATACCTGAATATCCTACCTTATTTAAAGATAAAAAAGAATAAATATATTCTCTAATCTGATAATCATTTTTTAAAAAAGAAATATAAGTATTGACTCCACTATACCATAATGATCTATCATCTTGTAAACCTCCTAATCTAAAACCTAAAGGATGCGTTTTGTGTCCCATAACATAATTTAAATTAATTTAATATTAGCAAAGTTTTTTTACATTAAGAAATAGCCTCTAAAATTATCGTAATATGGCAAGTTGGTTTACGTATTTGATACCCTCGTCCTTGAGCCCGGGGTCGAAATCTCCGTAACGATGGACCTTGATCTGCAAAGGCTATTTTTACTTTCAATTCTTCTTTACTTAAACCATTATTATGCTCTGCATTAGCTGCTGCGGAATTTAATACTTGCCATATGGGCCCACAAGCTCTATATGGCATAAATTGTAATAACATTAAAGCTTCTAAATAAGAACGTCCTCTGATTTGATCCAAAACTCGTCTAACTTTAGTTGAGGAGATTCGAATATATTTACTAATAGCTTTTGCTGTTTGCTTCTTTCTCATTTATTTTTCTTTTACTTTTTTATTTTATTTCCTTTTTAACCTTCTATCGCTATTTTTTAGGTGCGAACGAAAATTCCTAGTTGGTACAAATTCCCCTAGCTTATGACCAATAATTTGTTCAGAAATAAAAAGAGGAATATGTTGTTTACCATTATATACTGCAATTGTATGCCCAATCATAGATGGAATAATAATTGATGAACGTGACCAAGTTTTAATCATATTTTTTTTTTCAGTCTTATTCATTTTTTCAATTTTTTGTAATAAATGATAAGCTATAAAGGGTCCTTTACGAAAAGATCTTGCCATAATATATATATCTTAAATTTCTTTAACGTAGAATTGTAATTTTATATTCTTGAACGAACTATATAAATATCGCTATATTTTGCCTTTTTTCTTGTTTTAACCCCAAGCGTCGACTTACCCCAAGGAGTATAAGCTTTGGGTCGTCCAATTGTTGCACGACCTTCTCCCCCTCCATGTGGATGATCACAAGGATTCATTACTGAACCCCGAACTGTTGGTCTAATACCAAGCCAACGTTTACGACCTGCTTTCCCCAATTTAATATTATTATGATCTTTATTACTTACAGTACCTATGGTGGCATAACAACTCTTATGAATCAGTCTGATTTCTTTGGAGGGTAGTCTTAAAGTAACGTAATTATTTTCTTTTGCTAAAATCCGAGCAGCAGTTCCTGCTGCTCTGACCATTTGACCACCTTTATTAAAGGATAACTCTATATTATGGACTGAGGTCCCCAAGGGTATATTTTCTAAAGGTAATGCATTTCCTATTTCAATCGGAGCATCTGGTCCAGATAAAATTTTACTACCAATTTTTAAAGAATCAGGACAAATTATATAATTTTTCTCTCCATTATCATAATGTACTAGGGCAATTCTAGCATTGCGATTTGGATCATATTCGATAGAATATACATATCCTACTCTATCGTGTTTTCTTCGTTTAAAATCAATTGTTCTATAGCGTCTTTTATGCCCACCTCCGTGATGTCTTATAGTAATTCTACCTTTATTATTACGACCTTTTTTTCGATGATTTTTAACAATTAAATTTCTTTCTGGTTGTGACTTAGTAATATCATCAAATGCTGGAAAAATAGTATTTCTTGTTCCAATTGTATAAACTTTACAGATGCGAATAGTCATAACTTTTACTCCTTAACGATTTCTTTTTCTTTAACTATTAGAAAAGAGTTCGATTTTATCATTGTTTGCTAATTTAACTACTACTTTTTTATAGCGTGGTCGAATACCTGTGAATCTACCTACGCGACGTTTTTTTTTTGGTAGATTACAACTATTAACTTTAATAACTTTTACATTAAATAAAAATTCAATTGATTTTTTTATATTAAATTTATTAAGCGTCGGATCTACCATAAAGGTATATTGATTATTTTCTAATAATAGAAGAGTTTTCGGGGTTGTTACTGGGTATTTAATTAAATCAATAAGTGAACTTAATTTTCTTTTAACCATTATAAGTATCCTCAATTATTTTTAGACTATCTTTTATTACCAGTAAGTTTTTAGCTAATAAAATTTGTTTCAAATTTAAATTATTAGCTAATGTTAATTTAATTGTTTTAATATTACTAGTTGATTGCAACAATTCTTTTTGTATTGTGGGAAGAATAATTAATGTATCTTTTGCTAAGTTTATGCCAAAATTTTCTAATATTTTAATAATATTTTTAGTCTTATATTCTGTAATGCTAATATTTTCTATCACAGTTATATTTTTTTCCTTTGCAACTAATAAATTTCGTAAACCTAATTTCCATTCTTTACGATTTATCTTATTTAAATATAATTTAGGTTTCGGTCCAAATGAAACACCACCGCCCTTCCATAAAGGTGAAGTGTTAGAACCAGCTCGAGCGCGTCCCATACCTTTTTGGCGCCAAGGTTTTCGACCTCCACCTCTAACCTCAGCTCGTGTCAATGTATTTCCTGTACCTTGTCTTTCATTTAGTCTTTGTGTTAAATATGCACGCTGAATCACATAATTATTTGTATCATTGAGCTCTTTTACTTTTAAAGACAATGTTATTTTATCTGTATCTCCTTTTAAAGATTTAATAGTGAAAGTAAGAATTTTTTTTGAAACCATAGATCATTTTTTATTTTATTTTTTTAAGTTGATCTGAAGAGCTAATACTTAATAAATTTCCAGATTTTCCTGGTATACTTCCTTTTAAAATTAAAAGATTTTGTTTCTCATCTATTCCTAAAATTCGTACTTTTGACACAGTAATTCTTCTTGCTCCCAATTGGCCTGCCATTTTTTTTCCAGGTAGTACTCGACCTGGAGTTGTTCCTGGACCTATTGAACCTGGAGCCCTATGGTTTTTGGATCCATGAGTCATTGGTCCTCGTTTAAATTTATGTCTTTTCTGATTTCCACTAAAACCTTTTCCTATAGATTTTCCACTAACATTAACCAATTGACCAATTTTAAAGTAATTAACATTTATTATTTGTCCTAATGAATAATCATTTAAATCTGGAACTTTATACTCTTGCAAATGAAGTAAAGGTGGTAATCCATTTTTTGTTAGATGACCTAGTTCTGCTTTATTAATTCTTATTTGTTGTGTTTTTAAATACCCGATTTGTATTGCGTTATAACCATTTATAGATTCTGTCTTAAGTTGAGTAATAAAACAATTTCCAACTCTAATTACAGTAACGGGTAAAGCTAAACCATCTTTATTAAAGACCTGAGTCATTCCAATTTTATTTCCAAAGATTCCAATAGACACAATTATTTATACTCCAAGTTTATATTTTCTACTAAAATTAGCAATATATAAATATTGCTAATTTAAAATGATCAATATATTTAGATAGTAAGGAAAATTATTTTATTTCAATAAAATTAATTAATAATCTTGTTAATTTTTGTCTATGACCAATTTTTTTACGATATTTTTTTTTTGGTTTCATTTTAAAAACAAGAATTTTAGAACCTAAAAAATGTTTACTAATTATTCCTTTTAATACGATATTAGTTAAATATGGTTGTCCAATAAAAGTATTTGTTTTTTTTTTTACAAATAAAATTCTTTTAATAAGAATAGTACTACCAATTCTAAGAGGCAGACGATTCAATTCAATAAATTTATTTGGCTCTACCCAAAACTGGCGACCACTAGCTTCTATAATGGCATATTCCATTAGATAGAAATTATAAAACCAATTAATAGTTTTTCAAATTTCTTGAGACTATCAAATAGTTTCTATGTCTTGATTTTCAGAAGAGATTAAAAAGTCCTGGCATAAGCTATTTTCCCAAAGGACTCCTCCTTAAGTATCGTAGCTGTTATAGCGTTTCACCATTGAGTTCGAAATGGATCAATGTGGTTCCACTATCCTTTAAACACCAAGACAATATTTTAAAGCTAAAAAATAGTTCAAGTCCTCGATCTATTAGTACATCTCAGCTTAATATATTACTACACTTCTACTTGATGCCTATTTAAACGGCTAGTCTTGCCGTGATCTTACTTGTTTTCACAATGAGAGTACTCATCTTGAGGTGGGCTTCCCACTTAGATGCTTTCAGCGGTTATCCTTTCCATGCGTGGCTACCCAGCGTTTACCATTGGTATGATAACTGGTACACCAGCGGCATGTTCTTCTCGGTCCTCTCGTACTAAAGAAGAATCCTCTCAATACTCTAACGCCTACACCGGATATGGACCGAACTGTCTCACGACGTTCTGAACCCAGCTCACGTACCGCTTTCATGGGCGAACAGCCCAACCCTTGGGACGTACTACCGCCCCAGGATGCGATGAGCCGACATCGAGGTGCCAAACCTCCCCGTCGATGTGAACTCTTGGGGGAGATCAGCCTGTTATCCCTAGAGTAACTTTTATCCGTTGAGTGACGACTTTTCCACTCAATATCGCCAGATCACTAAGACCGACTTTCGTCTCTGTTCGACTTGTAAGTCTCACAGTCAAGCTTCCTTTTGCCTTTACACTCTTCGATCGATTTCTGACCGATCTGAGGAAACCTTTGTACGCCTCCGTTACCTTTTAGGAGGCGACCGCCCCAGTCAAACTGCCCGCCTGAAACTGTTCCCTGATCGGCTAACGATACAAGGTTAGAATTCTAGTTTTATAAGAGTGGTATCTCACTGATGGCTCAATTAATCCCGT